CTAGTTCATAGATCTTTGGGCTTTGATTACCGAGGAATAGAGACTCTACAAATAAAAACCGAGGATTGGGACTCCATTGCTGTCATTTCATATGTATATGGTTACAATTATTTACGCTCTCAGTGTGCCTATGATGTAGCACCAGGCGGATTTTTAGCTAGTGTGTATCATCTTACGAGAATACAGTATGGTATAGATAAACCAGAAGAGGTATGCATAAAAGTATTTGCTCCAAGGGATAATCCTAGAATCCCGTCTGTTTTCTGGATTTGGAGAAGTGCTGATTTTCAAGAACGCGAATCTTATGATATGTTGGGAATCTCTTATGATAATCATCCACGCCTTAAACGTATCTTAATGCCGGAAAGTTGGATAGGCTGGCCTTTACGTAAGGATTATATCACCCCAAATTTCTATGAAATACAAGATGCTCATTGAATGATAAGAAACTAATGTTCACTTATACGACACGACTCCAGATTTCATTCAAGTCAAGGAAGATTTTTACGTTCTGTTTTAGATGAAAGAGAATAACTACTGGACTCTAATTCGTATTATAGATAGGCTAAGCTAAAAAGGGCTTGATTGATATTATATTACCCAATTAATTTGGAAAATCTCATATTCATTTCGTTCGGATGAGCAGAAAAAATAGGATGAATCAAAAGAGTTCTGTACCATGAACTTTGTACCGCGTACATCACTTAGATGAACCCAGGAAAGTAACGTAAGCAAGAATGAAGAAATAGAATAAATTAAATAGAAAAGAAAATACGAAATTAATAAATGAAAAAGGATCGGATTTGATTTGTACTGTGTTTGAAATGCATTCTGTTTATTCTTAGCCTTCAACTACTCTTTTTGATCTATATATCAACTACTCTTTTTGATCTATATATGAAGACTTTACATTTTTTGTTTGAATGAGAGAAAGCACAGTATACACAAACAAGAAAGAAAAAAGAAAGAAAAAAGAAAGGAAAGCAAAATCTCACTTTGTTCTTTACCATAACCATACATATATTTTTTACCCATCTCTAAAAATGGGTGTATATATCTATATACCTAGATGAATAAATATGGATCATACTCTAGACTATTAACGAATATGTATCCGAATCCCGATCCATCTCGATTAATTTAGATGAATATTTATCCGATACATTTTTTCTGTTGTGTCAGGAACCAGATTTGAACTGGTGACACGAGGATTTTCAGTCCTCTGCTCTACCAACTGAGCTATCCCGACCATTTCTTATGCATCATACTAGTAGAGTACTTGTACTTATGTCAATTAAAGTAACTAAAAAAAAAAAAATAGTATAAAATATGACTTAGTAAATGTAAGGATAATGATATGAATTATGAATGATTTAATAATAGAGATTCCTTTCCTATATATATATGTTCATTTGTATGGTATAAAATCCAAAGATTTATGTTTGGTTAGATTCATTTGTGAAAGAGTAAAATGAATGAAAAAGATAATGAATTGTGTTTGAACCATTGATTAAAAAAATAGGATAAAGACTTAGCTTAGTAAGTAAAATGGGCTTTTTTTTGGGGATAGAGGGACTTGAACCCTCACGATTTCTAAAGTCGACGGATTTTCCTCTTACTATAAATTTCATTGTTGCCGGTATTGACTGACATGTAGAATGGGACTCTCTCTTTATTCTCGTCCGATTAATCAGTTTTTCAAACGATCTACCTAACTTTGGAATGAATGATTTGATTACTTAATATTCGATTCTTCCTTCAACTTCCATTGGAATGCATTTCTGCAATTTTTCAGAATTTCCTATTTCATAATCATTCATAATTTCCTAATAAACATTAATAATATAAATATATTATATGATATGGATTCGGGTCGTGATTAATCGTTTGATATGTAAGTATGTATACGTACGTATTAGGTATATACGGCCATCCTTTCTGTAATTTCGATAAAGGGATTCCAGTTACCAACGCAACGTAGTCAACTCTATTCGTTAGAACAGCTTCCATCGAGTCTCTGCACCTATCCTTTTTTATTCTAGTTTTATAAACCCTTGTTTTCTCAAAATATAAGGATTTGGCTCAGGATTGCCCATTTTTAATTCCAGGGTTTCTCTGAATTTGGAAGTTAACACTTAGCAGGTTTCCATACCAAGGCTCAATCCAATCAAGTCCGTAGCGTCTACCAATTTCGCCATATCCCCTTTCCTTTTTCTTTTAGACCGAGATCCATTTGTAATTTCATCCATCTCTTTCATTTATTTATTTATTTGGAAACCATTGAATTTAATTTATTAGATAATGATTCCTATATCGAAAAGTAGATTTTGCTATTTTTTTTTTTTGACCATCCTCTATCAGTTCATCTTTATTGGATAAACCTTATTTATTTCAATCAGAAATAATTCTATCATTGATGTATTTGCAATTCAATATGAATAAATATATCCGACATATATTTTCTCTCTCTCTTTCATTTTTAAAGTGTTATTTATAATACTGTAACGTTCGATATTCATTCTTTTTTTTCTTGCTATCTACTCCTTTTCCAAACGAAACCAGAATAATGTCTTATTCGAATTTCGATTGTATCTGTATCCTTATCTTATTCTTTTATTAGGACTGATCCGCTATAATTTAATTAGCATAATTTCCTATAACTGCTTTAGTTAAGCTTTAAGCAAAATTAGATTTTTTCTAATCAGAATTTCCAATTTCATTTGATATGATCATATATATATATTTTCATTAATGAAATATAATGCTATTATATTCTTAACTTAACTATTCTTAAATATTCTAAGTATTAGAATATTTTTTTATTCAAAAAAAAAAAAATGAGATAAATCTAAATAAAATAGAAATAGAATGTATATGTTAATGTATATTTATAATAATATTTATTATAGAATTTTATAGTCTAATTCTAATTTTAGATAATTATTATTTAATGTATAATTAGTGTATAGTCAAATTTTATTCTAAATTTATTTATTCGAAATTGAGAATAGAAAATTTCTATAATGATAGAATGCAAATTCGAATTTCTTCTAATTTTTTTTAGAATAGAATATATTCTATTATATATATACTATTATTATACTATATATATAGTATCTATATATATACTATCTATATATATACTATTATTATACTATATATATAGTATCTATATATATACTATCTATATATATACTATTATTATACTATATATATTCATAATATATGTTATATTATTTTTATTTTATTTATAGTTTAGAACTTGTAACTAGGGAACTATAAACTATATAGTTATAGTTTTCGTGGAGTTCATATGAAATTAATAGCTAAGATTAATATAATAGCAAAGATCCGACATTTTTCTGTATTCCTATACACTATTAGTAAGACTATTTCTGTTATATGAGCCTGCTTAGCTCAGAGGTTAGAGCATCGCATTTGTAATGCGATGGTCATCGGTTCGACTCCGATAGCCGGCTTTTTCTCTATCAATTTTTCTATGATTGATAATCTCTCCTCTCCTTTTCTCCAAATGAAATGCTGGATCGCTGATCTATTATGTCGTGGTAACTTACAACTATTAAAAAATCAACTAGTAATAAATCAACTATTAACTATTAATAAATAATGGACTAGAACAATTAGATCTTTACCGAACAAATCATCAAACAGAGCCTCAACTTACTATCCTTATCTTATATATACATATTTATATATACATATATATATATATATAAAATATATATAGACAAAAAATATATACAAAAAATACAGATATTGATAGAATCTATTTTTTTTAGTTGTAGTACTTTAGTGGATTTTGCTTTGTTTATCCTTTAGTTCAGTTTTAATTACGATTTTTTGTGTAAAATGAAATTTCAATAAAATAAAAAAGGAGTCTTTATGTCTCGTTACCGAGGACCTCGTTTCAAAAAAATACGCCGTCTGGGAGCTTTACCAGGACTAACTAGTAAAAGACCTAGATCCGGAAGTGATCTTAAAAACCAATTGCGTTCTGGTAAAAGATCGCAATATCGTATTCGTCTAGAAGAAAAACAGAAATTGCGTTTTCATTATGGTCTGACAGAGCGACAATTACTTAGATATGTACATATCGCTGGAAAAGCCAAAGGGTCAACAGGTCAGGTTTTACTACAACTACTTGAAATGCGTTTGGATAACATCCTTTTTCGATTGGGTATGGCTGCGACCATTCCTGGAGCCAGGCAATTAGTTAACCATAGACATATTTTAGTTAATGGTCGTATAGTGGATATACCAAGTTATCGTTGCAAACCCCGAGATATTATTACTACGAAGGATAACCAAAAATCAAAAGGTCTAATTCAAAATTCTATTGCTTCAGCTGCCCACGAGGAATTGCCAAAACATTTGACTATTGACTCATTCCAATATAAAGGAGTAGTAAATCAAATAATAGATAGTAAATGGATCGGTTTGAAAATAAACGAGTTGTTAGTCGTAGAATATTATTCTCGTCAGACTTGAACCTAACGAAAATAAGAAAGATAGGTTCATAGAATTTGGAACCCTTTTCACGAAACTAAATAGATCTAAGGGCCTTAATCCGCATTTTTATCATTCACATATCACAAATGGATCAACAGTAGGATTTTTTATTTTTTGCTCTTTCGGATATTTGTATTTTACGTACCACAGTAATTAGGAATAGAGAATTTATATCAAATAAGAGAAGAGTCTTATTGCTGGAATAATGGTATGAATTGTTATTTGATTTGATATATAGTGGTCGATAACGTTGTTAAATTAACAGAACCGGAAAGAGAGGGATTCGAACCCTCGGTAAACAAAAGCCTACATAGCAGTTCCAATGCTACACCTTCAACCACTCGGCCATCTCTCCTACATAATCTTATTATTGGCTAGAAACTGAATGAATAGCGAGTTATTAATATTACTGCCATACAGGTACGACTGATCACAGGTTCCATAGGAAAAATTCCTTTCCAATTTCATATTTCTCAACAACAACTTCTCTCATCAGCTACCCCACGGATATATTCCAAATTCGTGAATTATTTTTCTATTTCGATTGTATAGCGTGACGTATACACGTTATGCAAACAGAATGTACGGTTACTCTACTCTATTTTATCATGGATTGATTATTCTATTCTTTTTTCTCTTTGGATCATAACCAAATTAAAACTTCTCGAGTTATCAGAATCCCTAGTAAACTAAAGTTCTTAGTTATTCAACTTAGATGAAATAGTAATAGTTCTGCTCATTGGTATACTCAAAAATTGGAATGAAATCCAATCTGATTCAAATATTTCATATCTCTCGTTGTCCAAATAAAAAGGTGGGCAATTTGAGCAGAAAGCCCATATCGAGCTATTTATTAGAATAAAATTATTCGGTTTTTATGTTATTTTGTACTGTAAAATTCCTTTGTTTGTGGGATCATTTTCCCCGAGGGGAATGAAAAGAATTATAGAATATAGAATGGATTGCTAATTATGCCTAGATCTCGTATAAATGGAAATTTTATTGATAAGACCTCTTCCATTGTAGCCAATATCTTATTACGAATAATTCCGACAACTTCAGGAGAAAAAAAGGCATTTACCTATTACAGAGATGGTGCGATTTGATTCTTTTTTCTTTTTTTTTTAGCCCGCACCTCAGTCTTACGAGAGAGAGAGGCGGTTCGGGATAAAAAGAACCAAATTATTGAAATAAACCTACGCTTGGTGAAGGTGAAGTTTGGAGATAGAACAATTCCTTCTGTCGTGTATCCTCGATTGATGCAGCCTCAGATGCTTCAATTGTCGATTTTAGTATTGAGCGAAAGGTTACACCTATAGGTTCTGTATTGCAGGTCAATCCTACTTCACTAGTACCAATAGGCAGCATAGGGGGAAAAAGCACTACACCTAGGAATAGGAATCAACAACACAAAAACTTTGTTATATTTGTTATAAATTACCCTTTTCCTTATCGGTATCGGGACTAACAAAAATGGTTGGGACAACAAACATCCATCTCGTTCGTACTTTGGATACCCGTATAACCATCAAAGATCGTTGAAGTGACTAATTCCTGGAAATAGGAGGCGTTGAGGACAAAGAAATTGTTGGAGATACCATTTCTATCTAGCACTAATATGATTGGTGTTAAGAAAAAACCTCTTGCGGGAAGGCTAGCTAGAGATTTCTTGTAAAAATACTAGCTCCTTTCAGTTCATAATGAGATGAGAATAGTTCCATTTTTATTCTATGGATTATTCCCCTTAGTACTATGCACAGAAGGGAGGAGCCGTATGAGATGAAAATCTCATGTACGGTTCTGGAACGGAGATTTTTTGAATAGAATGAACGACCGTAACGGATGTTGGCTCAATCCGAAGGAAATTATGCGGAAGCTTTACAGAATTATTATGAAGCTACGCGACCAGAAATTGATCCCTATGATCGAAGTTATATACTCTATAACATAGGCCTTATACACACAAGCAATGGAGAACATACAAAAGCTTTGGAATATTATTTCCGTGCACTAGAACGAAACCCATTCTTACCACAAGCTTTTAATAATATGGCCGTGATCTGTCATTACGTGCGACTATCTCCACTATAGAACGAAGGAAAAAAGAGAAAATTGGCTAGTAAATAAATAGGCTTTCTACATATGCATCGTCCAAAGCAACGATTTTTATCAGCTGTAGCAAGGAAAGAGACTTCACGAGAACCAAAATAGGAATAAAAAAAAGTACGGCCTATATACTATACTCTATGGATAAAGGATCAAATTGATAGAGAAAGCACCGTAAAGATCAATTAGCGAGCTATTGGGTCGATACAGTTAAGAACTGCTTACTTATGTCATGATTATGGGACAAAAGTTAGGAATCAACTTATGTAATAGAGTCGATCCCCTAAGGTATGGAGCAGCGGTGTAGCATCAGATCCCAAAGATAGTAAGTTCTTTTTTCTTATGGAGAAAAGTCTTTTTCAAAGATTCTATATGAATTTCATATATGAAACCGAGATAGTTACCTTTCAGAAAATTCTAACAATATAGGGGATATTTATGCTTCATTCTTCTGAAGGTGGGAGAAAAGATCAAACTAATTATTGATCAAAATTAGGGTTTGAAACTTATGTAATAAACTTCTTTTGGTTAACCCAAGAAAAAATGGGATAGATTTATGAAAAATCTAATTCAGTTATCATAGGGTAGATTAAGATAGGACACAAAAAGAATGAATTTTTGAGCCGTATGAGGTAGGAAACTCTCAAGTACGGTTCTAAGGGAAGGAACCGCCTATTCCGACCGGGGAGAGCAAGCCATTTTACAGGGTGATTCTGAAATTGCGGAGGCTTGGTCCGATCAAGCTGCTGAGTATTGGAAACAAGCTATAGCGCTTACTCCAGGTAATTATATTGAAGCACATAATTGGTTGAAGATCACGAAGCGCTTCGAATTCGAATAAGACCATTCTCTTTTTTAATGAAT